CAAACATTGAATAAGATAGTACCTGAAGGTTCACAAGCGGCTGAATATTTATTCCATAAGGGCTTATTCGATCCAATCGTACCACGTAATCCTTTAAAGGGTGTTCTGAGTGAGTTATTTAAGCTTCACGCTTTTTTTCCTTTGAATTAAAATTCACTTATTAAGTTAAGTGGAGCCTTAAGTCAAATTATTTTTATTTTATTTAGTTACATTTTTGTATTTGTAGCAAACAATTAGGTAGTTTATCGGAATCAAAGTAAAAATTCTAAAGAAGACTTTCTTTTTTCTTTGGTGACATAATCATAATATTTAATTGTAAATTGTAGAAAGAATCGTGCGGATAATTCTTTTTTTTTTTCTACCGATATTCCTGATTATTAATTAGGAAACCTCTAGCAACAAGATAAAAAAAAGGGTTCCTTCTTCAAAATTCAAATTGGGCAAGGCAAATAAAATAAACCGAAGGTCATCTTTCCTTCTTGCTTTGTATGTATAGTATATATAATTCAAATATAGAAAAGATAGATATAGAGTATCTTTTCTTTCTACTATATCTTCCGAGAATCTCTATTTTTACTAAGAATCCTGTTGTTGGATTGAATTCTAACGAATCCTTCGTGAATTTGTAAGAAACTCTTTCTTTTTTATTTATTAAATAAAATAAAAATTCGAATTGAATTCGAATTTGAAGACAAGAATAGAATAGATTATCATACGTATATTTCTATATTTCATGTAGAAAGATAAAGAAGAATAAGTCTCATTTATTTAATTATCCATTCCTTACACTTATTATTTAATATATATAGTCACTTCGATATACTCAATATAATTATATACGAATTATAATTATTCTAAGATATCTTTCTAACAATAACAGGTACAAATATTAAATCGAGGTACCCATTCTATGATAATTTTTAACAACTTACCCTCTTTCTTTGTGCCTTTAGTGGGCCTAGTATTTCCGGCAATTGCAATGGCTTCTTTATCTCTTCATGTTCAAAAAAACAAGATTTTTTAGATTCGATAGGTGCAAATCTTATCTATTTTTTTTCAAGACTTAGATATAGATAACACAGATATCTATTTAGTAGAATATGGCAGTTTCCTCCGAACATAGCTTTTATGTATGCGTAAATATATGGGTAAATAAATTATAGCAATTTTCAAATAGATCGGAATCGAGGTGGATGTAGGAAATGGAAAGTCAATGTATCTATATGTGGATATCTATAGGAGATCATATAAAAGGGATATTCTTATTTTAGACCTAACCAATTTGATCTAACCAATTTGATCTAACCAATTAGATGAATTACTCCTAAAGGCTTACATTCGAATGACACTAGTTGATGAGAGTTACTTCGGAAACAAAAAAACGAAAGTCAAATTCATTTGGACTATTTTCTCAATTCCAATAAAATGCAACTGGATCTAGTATGAGTTGTCGATCAGAACATATATGGATAGAACTTATAGTGGGGTCTCGAAAAATAAGTAATTTCTGCTGGGCCTTTATCCTTTTTTTAGGTTCACTAGGATTCGTATTAGTTGGATCTTCCAGTTATCTCGGTAAGAATTTGATATCTTTAGTTCCGTCTCAACAAATTCTTTTTTTTCCACAAGGGATCGTGATGTCTTTCTACGGTATCGCAGGTCTCTTTATTAGTTCCTATTTGTGGTGCACAATCTCGTGGAATGTAGGTAGTGGCTATGATCGATTCGATAGAAAAGAAGGAATAGTGTGTATTTTTCGTTGGGGATTTCCTGGAAAAAATCGTCGCATCTTTCTACGATTTCGTATGAAAGATATTCAGTCCATCCGAATCGAAGTTAAAGAGGGTATTTATGCTCGTCGTGTCCTTTATATGGAAATCAAAGGACAGGGGGCCGTTCCCTTGACGCGTACTGATGAGAATTTGACTCCGCGTGAAATTGAGCAAAAAGCCGCCGAATTGGCCTATTTCTTGCGCGTACCGATTGAAGTATTTTGAAATGAACTTGAACTGAAGAAGAAATTCTTTCCCAGCGGCAGGGAAAAAATTCAAGAATTCTCTGTTCTTTCTTCAGCATAGCATAGCTTAATAAAATTTTTTCAGAACGTTCATTCGAGCCAAAGTATGCGTATATGGAACATCCATAAAACGAAATTTTTTTTGTATGCATAAAAAAGAATTTATGCGTATGGAAATCCACTCAACTCAATTTAGTAAAAAACAAGTAAAAGTAACAAATCGAAATAAAATAATAGATTCATCTCGTATATCAAAACATTTCGGAATAAAGGATTTCTCTTTTTATTTTCAATATGAATTGATAGGTTAGATACAAATAGATCATATCTTGGAAATTCTCTCTCCTTTCTTTTGTCAATCGACTTTTCTTTTTTTTTTATCTTTTCTTTTGTTTTTCTTAATGATCAAAGGCAAAAGATTGCTTGGATCTCTTATAAGGATAACTTTTCTGTCTTGTTTTGCCACTCATTTTTGATCATTACATTAGGTTTTGAATACATTAGGTTTTGAATTTATGATCGGTAGATCACAATATTCTTAATAAATCTCTCTCCATTTTTCCTGGACTAGAACTGTGGGGTAGCCGGCCATTTTTTTTTTTCGAAAGATTTTCTTTTTTGATAGAAAAGACAAAGGGAGTTCTTTTGGCTTAAAATCCGAATAATATTCATTACTTGCTTGAATTGGTTCTTTCAAGCATTTATCGAAAAGGGCTTCGAATTTGATCAATTCAATTGAGGTATCTGGAAACAAGATTTTTTCTTATTTCTTCATTTGAAACGGGCTCTTATTCTATTTCTGTATTCTTTCGAAATTCAAGGACTAACTACTGAATCACAAATAAAAAAACAGGGAATAGATTAATAGGTCCGATGCCCTGTAATAGAACTTAGGGTTAATAGAAATAGTAGATCACATAGATTCAACAAATGAGGTGGGTTCATTAACAATTCAAAGATGAAAAAATGGTAAAAAAGAAAGCATTTCTTCCTCTTCTATATCTTACATCTATAGTATTTTTGCCCTGGTGGATCTCTCTCTCATTTAATAAAAGTCTTGAATTTTGGATTACTAATTGGTGGAATACTAGGCAATCCGAAACTTTTTTGACTGATATTCAAGAAAAGAGTATTCTAGAAAAATTCATAGAATTGGAAGAACTCTTACTCTTGGACGAAATGATAAAAGAATACCCGGAAACACATCTACAAACACTTCGTATAGGAATCCACAAAGAAACGATCCAATTGATCAAGATGCACAATGAGGATCATATCCATATGATTTTGCACTTATCGACAAATATAACCTCTTTCGTTATTTTAAGTGGTTATTCTATTCTGGGTAATGAAGAACTTGCTATTCTTAACTCTTGGGTTCAAGAATTCCTATATAACTTAAGTGACACAATAAAAGCTTTTTCTATTCTTTTATTAACTGATTTATGTATCGGATTCCATTCGCCCCATGGTTGGGAACTAATGATTGGCTATGTCTACAAAGATTTTGGATTTGCTCACAACGATCAAATTATATCGGGTCTTGTTTCTACTTTTCCAGTCATTCTGGATACAATTTTGAAATATTGGATCTTCCGTTATTTAAATCGTATATCTCCATCACTTGTAGTGATTTATCATTCAATGAATGACTGATCTAACTAGAATATTTGTTACTTTGTAACATAAGGTACATAAGCAAAGCATTTCCATTTTAAGACGTACTTACTCTTTCTACCCTACAGGGATTTCTCCTACTCCTTATATTCCAGTAAAATGATTTCAATAAAGTAAATAGCAGAATTGTGGATAGGGAACTCTACAAGCGACCTACCTAATTTTATTGTAGAAATTTTCGGGATCAATGATTGGACCATGCAAACTAAAAACACCTTTTCTTGGATAAAGAAAGAGATTATTCGATCTATTTCCGTATCGCTGATGATATATATCATAGCTCGGACATCCATTTCAAATGCATATCCCATTTTTGCACAGCAGGGTTATGAAAATCCACGAGAAGCGACCGGACGTATTGTATGTGCCAATTGCCATTTAGCTAATAAGCCCGTGGATATTGAGGTTCCGCAAGCGGTACTTCCTGATACTGTATTTGAAGCAGTTGTTCGAATTCCTTATGATATGCAAGTTAAACAAGTTCTTGCTAATGGTAAAAGGGGAGGTTTGAATGTGGGGGCTGTTCTTATTTTACCTGAGGGATTTGAATTAGCGCCTCCCGATCGTATTTCGCCCGAGATGAAAGAAAAGATAGGCAATCTGTCTTTTCAGAGCTATCGCCCCAATAAAAAAAATATTCTTGTGATAGGTCCTGTTTCTGGTCAGAAATATAGTGAAGTCACCTTTCCTATTCTTTCCCCGGACCCCGCTACTAATAAAGATGTTCACTTCTTAAAATATCCCATATATGTAGGCGGGAACAGAGGAAGGGGTCAGATTTATCCCGATGGGAGCAAGAGTAACAATACAGTTTATAATGCTACAGCGGCTGGTGTAGTAAGTAAAATCATACGAAAAGAAAAAGGGGGTTACGAAATAACCATATCGGATGCGTCAGATGAACGTCAAGTGGTTGATATTATTCCACCAGGGCCAGAACTTCTTGTTTCCGAAGGCGAATCTATCAAACTTGATCAGCCATTAACGAGTAATCCTAATGTGGGTGGATTTGGTCAAGGAGATGCGGAAATAGTACTTCAAGATCCATTCCGTGTCCAAGGCCTTTTGTTCTTCTTGGCATCTGTTATTTTGGCACAAATATTTTTGGTTCTTAAGAAGAAACAGTTTGAGAAGGTTCAATTGTCCGAAATGAATTTCTAGATTCGCGGATTTCCAATATCAAATTCGTAAAAAGAATCAAATTTTTGTTTTGACAATTCAATTATATTATGTATGATTAAAAATTATGAAAAGCTTTTTGCTTGTTTCTATTCCAGATGTCGATATCTGGAATTATTTGTACCGC